CTATGGTTATTTCGTATCCCCCCTTTTCTTTTCGTAGGATTTTGCTTACTATACCTGATGCTGTAGCATTATAAACTGTATTGTTACTCTTGCTCCCGTCAGGATAAATTTGGCCCCTTCCCCTGTTTCCGCCTACGTATATAGGATACTTTAAGAAGTGGGTGTCTTTCTTAGTAGCGGGGTCGGGGGAAAGAATAGGAAAGGTGATTTCACTATATTTCTGACCAGGAACAGGGCCTATGACAAGAATATTTTTTTGATTGGGGCGATAGCTCTGAAAAGACACATTGCCCATCTTTTCTTTTATCTCGGGGGAAATACGATCGGGAGGGGCTAATTCAAAACCCTCTGGTAAAATAAGAACAGCCCCCACATTCAGGGCTCCTTTTTTACCATTAGCAAGAACTTGTTTCACTTGCATATCATAAGGAATTCGAACAACTGCTTCAAATACAGTATCGGGAAGTACCGCTTGCGGAACCTCAATATCCACCGGTTTATTAGCTAAATGGCAATTGGCGCATACAATACGTCCAGTCGCTTCTCGTGGATTTTCATAACCCTGCTGTGCAAAAATGGGATATGCATTTGAAATGGATGTACGAGTGATGATATATATCATGAGCGATATGGAAATAGATCGAGTAATTTGTTCCTTTATCCAAGAAAAAGTATTTCTAGTTTGCATGGTCCAACCATTGATCCCGAAAATATATTTATACAATAAATTTGGGTAGGTCACTAATGGAGTTTCCTATCCACGATTCTGTTATTTACTGGAATAATTTGTTTTGACTCGATTAATATATATAGGAATATAGGATGAATCTCCGGGATGGGTAGAAATAGAAAGCGATTTTCAATGCTTTGCTTATGTACAACTGCAAAGTAAGAAACATTATAATTGGATTAGGTAGATAATTTTTCAGTCATTCATTGAATGATAAATCACTACAAGTGACGGAGATACGCGATTTAAATAACGGAAAATCCAATATTTTAAAATTGTATCTAGAATGACTGGAAAAGTGGAAACAAGGCCAGATATAATTTGATCATTATGAACAAATCCAAAATCCTTGTAGACAAAGTCAATCATCAGTTCCCAACCATGGGGCGAATGAAATCCGATACATAAATCAGTTAATAAAAGAAGAGAAAAAGCTTTTATTGTGTCACTTAAGTTATATAGGAATTCTTGAGCCCAAGAATTAAGAATAACGAGTTCTTTATTACCCAAAATAGAATAACCACTTAGAATAATGAAACATATTATATTTGTCGAGAAGTGCAAAATCGTATGAATACGACCCTCGTTGTGTATCTTGATTAATTGGATTGTTTCTTTGTGAATTCCTATACGAAGGTTTTGTAGATGTGTCTCCGAGTATTCCTTGATCATTTCCTCTAAGAAGAGGAGTTCCTCTAATTCTATGAATTTTTCTAGAATACTCTTTTCTTCAAGATCATTCAAAAAAGTTTCGGATTGCCTAGTGTTCCACCAATTAGTAACCCATGATTCCAGACTTTTTTGAAAGGAGAGAGAAATCCACCAGGGCAAAAATACTATAGATGCAAGATATAAAAGAGGAGTGAATGCTTTCTTTTTTGCCATTTTTTCATCTGTGAATTGTTAATGAACCCATCTCATTCGTCGACTCTATGTAATCTAATATTTCTCTCACGCATAGTTCTATTACAAGTTATCAAACCTATGAATCTATTCACTCTTTTTTATTTGTGATTTCGTGGTTAGGCCTTGAATCTAGAAAAAAATACGGAAAAAGATGAAAAATTCGAATGAATATATATGAATAAATAATATAATAAAAATTGTTTCCCTATATCTCAATCAGTTAAATTCGAAGCATATATCTCTTTTCGATGAACGCCCGGAAAAACCACTTTAAATAATGAATATGAATAGTATTCAGATTTTGAGACAAAAGAACTCCTTTTCTATCATTATATAAAAAAAACCTCTAATATTTCGAAAAAATTTAACTGACTATGAGTAGTCATCGATAGAATAATTGAGGTAATTTTCTGAAAAATATTGTGAAAAATGAGTGACAAAAAACGACATAAATAAATTGGCTACATTATAAGAGATCCAAATTTTTCGTCATTAAGGAGCACAAAAAGGTTTTTTTATACTTGTTCCATATATGTCTGCTTTGACTCGAATGAATGTTCTGAAGAAACCCCAATTAAGTTATTTTATAGAAAAAGAGGATTCTTGCTTTTTTGCCCTCCCGCGAGAAAGCATTAATTTCTCAGCTGATTTGTTAAAATACTTCAATAGGTACACGCAAGAAATAAGCCAATTCAGCAGCTTTTTGTTCCATTTCCCGTGGAGTAAAATTCTCATCAGTACGAGTCAATGGAATGGCTCCCTGGCCTCTGATATCCATATAAAGGACACGACGAGCATAAATACCCTCTTTAACTTCTATTCTGACGGACTGAATATCTTTTATAAGAAATCGGAGGAAGACCCGACGATTTTTTCCAGGGAATCCCCAACGAAAGATACACACTATTCCGTCTTTTCTATCAAATCGATCATAACCACTACCTACATTCCACGAAATTGTGCACCACAAATAGGAGCTAATAAAAAGACCCGCGATCCCATAGAAAGACATCACAATCCCTTGTGGAAAAAAAACTATTTGCTGAGACGGAAATAAAGATATCAAATTTCTACCAAGATAACTCGAGGTTCCAACCAACAAGAATCCTAATGAACCTAAAAAAAGGATAACAGCCCAGCAGAAATTACTTGTTTTTCGAGCCCCCGTTATAGGTTCTATCCATATATGTTCTGATCGACAACTCATACTTGATCCGGTTGCTTTTTTTGGAATTGAGAGAATACCCCAAATGAATTTGCCGTTTATTTCCGAAGTAACTCGCATCAACTAGCACTAGTTTGATGTGAACCTTTAGGAGTAATTCATTAAATTGGTTAGATCTAAACTAATAACACACCCTTCGTATGACTCACTAAAGATAGCCACATGTATATAGATAGACCAACTTTACAGTTCAGCTATTCGGCGATTCGGGTCTATTTGAAACTAGCTAATAGCATTTTGGGGAGATTTCGACGGAAGCCTCTTATACCATATTTAGCTAAATGGATATCTGTGTTATGATACAAGCGTCAGTTTTGAAAAAAAAAAATAAGATTTTGCGCCCTCGGCTCTAAACAATCTTGTTTTTTTGAACATGAAGAAATAAAGAAGCCATTGCGATTGCCGGAAATACTAGGCCTACTAAAGGGACCAAAACAGAGGGAAAATTAAGATTTGTCATAGAATGGGTACCTCGATTTACTATTTGTACCTGTTATTATTATTTAGATTTTATATTTATTATTTATAATATATATTATTTATAATATAAAGATATCTTATCTTATTATATAATATATATAAAGATCTTACTTANNTAATTTGATTTGATTATAATTTGATAATTCTAAATTGGAATTATTACTACTTAAAATTTTTATTAATATCTATATCTATTAAGAATTAATTATTAATTAAAAATAATATAAGTATCTACTATCTAAGTCTAAGTGAGTATATAATGTAGTTTTTCATCTTTCTACATGAAAAATTTGAGAGGATATGGATGAGATATTATTTTCTTCATTTTTTGCTCTTGTCTTCGAATTTCATTCACTAAGCAAAAAGTTTTTTTTAATGAATTAGATTCTATTTATATTGATTATTCTATTTATATTGATTCAAGGGTTTGTTAGAATCCCATCCAGCAGGGATTCTTAGTCAAAATAGGATTATCGTACGCTATAGAAAGATAAAAAATTCTATACTATATTTTCTAGATTTTAATTTAATTATATATGACGAGAAGAAGATTTTTTTATTTGCCTAATTTCACGAAAAAAAGAATTTCATCTTTTATCTTGTTAATAGAGACTTCTTGATCAATAATCAGGAATATAGAAAAAGGGTCAAATTTCCGATTTTATGTGACTTTTGATTCGTTATACAATTAGATCTTATGTCAACAAAGAAAACCCATTCGTCTCAATTTCACTTGTATTCCGATAAACGAATTACTTGTTTGCTCAAAATAATGGACTTAATGTTCTAATTTTGATTCAAAGGAAAGAAAGTGTGGAGTTGAAATAACTCACTCAGAACGCCTTTTAAAGGATTACGTGGTACGATTAGATCGAATAAACCCTTCTGGAATAAATACTCAGACGCTTGTGAACCTTCGGGTACTGTTTTATTCAATGTTTGTTCAATTACTCTTTTACCCGCAAAGGCAATGTAGGCATTGGGTTCGGCAATAATGATATCCCCCAACATACCAAAACTGGCTGTCACCCCACCAGTAGTAGGAGATGTAAGGATTGGTACATAGAATAACTTTTTATTTGATTGATAATCATATAAAGCAGAAGATATTTTAGCCATTTGCATCAAGCTCAAACTTCCTTCTTGCATACGTGCCCCTCCGGAAGCACACACTATAATAAGAGGTAGAAATTCTTTAGTAGCATATTCAATCAAACGGGTAATTTTCTCCCCGACTACGGATCCCATACTACCCCCCATAAACTGAAAATCCATAACCCCTATTGCTACGGAAATACCGTTTAATTGCCCTATGCCTGTTTGAACAGCCTCGGTTAATCCTGTCTTTCTTTGATAAGAATCGATACGATTTTTATAAGGCTCCTCCTCCGAATGAAATTGAATGGGATCCAGAGAAACCATGTCTTCATCCATAGGCTCCCAAGTACCCCGATCGATCGAAAGTTCGATTCTATCAGAACTACTCATTTTCAAATGATATCCACATTGTTCACAAAGATTCATTTTTGATTTAAAAAATTTCTTATAATTTAATCCATAACAATTTTCGCATTGAACCCACAAATGCTTGTATTTTTGAGTTACATCCAGATTAGTAGAACTTTGTCGTATACTCCTTCCGGCTTTTTTACTACTATT